TGAACTTATGAGAGATTTTTAGAATTAGTTTTTTTCTCTTTTATCTCTCATCTATTTTCTTTAGTTATTCACTAGAGCAATTATGATCTGGAAGTCGATTCAGGGCAAGTGTTCGGATCTATTATGACATAGCCACAAGGCGCTCAACGGACCCTTCTGGACTTTGAGTTGATGCAAAAACAATTTCTTTGTGTAATCTAGTGTATTCCTATCTTAAATAGAAAGTTCCTAGACAGAGTTACTTTCTATTTTACATATATTTCTTTTTACTCTATTCCAAATCAAGTGAGAGGTTCTATTAGTTTTTACTAAGAAATATTTCAGTATCTATACTTAGGTATTCAAAGAGGTATCTTTTATTCCTTTTAATAACAGAAAATCAAAATTGAAAATAGATAAAATTTTGACTTTCCGCTGTCTGTATCTGTGTATCCTATGAAATACCAGACGAAAAGTAATGATCTGTGAAAGGGTATAATGAAATTCTTTGATTGGCTCTAAAAAAAGATGCTTTTTTTTTATTTCACTGATGGGGACAACAAACAATTAATTATAAGAAATATAAAAATTTAATAAAGATTAAAAACAAATAATAAATAAAAGAGAGTGTTTCTTATCTTATTCAAAACGCCTTGTGATTTTCAACCAATTCTGTGCTTCAATATAATTTCCAGGAGTAAGCGCTATAGCTTGTTTCCAATACTCCGCTGCTTGATCGAACCAAGCTTCCGCAATTTCAGAATCTCCCTGCCGAATGGCCTGTTCTCCTCGGTCGGAATAGGCGAGGAAATGCCTTTCCTGAGAACCGTACTTGAGAGTTTCCTACCTCATACGGCTCAGCAGTCAAAGTAAATTCTTTTGGTGTCCTCGAGTTAACCAAAAGAGGTTAATTACATGAGTTTTAAACTTAAATTTTGATTTGATTAATAATCCGTTTTATCTTTTCTCCCACCTTTAGAAGAATAAAGCGTAGGCTTTCTACTATTGTGATGTGAGAATTTTCTAAAAAGTAACTATCTCGGTTTCATATATAAATTTTTATAGAATCTTTGAAAAAGACCTTCCCTCATAAGAAAGAAAAGACTTACTATCTTTAGGATCTGATGCTACGCCGCTGCTCAATACTTTAGGGGATCGACTTTCTTACATAAGTGGATTCCTAACTTTTGTGTCATATGATAATATAAGTAAGCAGTTCTTATTCTATTGGCCAAAAATATCACAAACGGTCTAGATCTTTACGGCGCTTCCTCTATCAATTAGATCCTTTATCCATCGAATAAAGTATTTAGGCATATTTTTTCTTGCTATTTTTACTTCTATAGAAAATTTTTTCTTTGCTACAGCTGATAAAAATCGTTGTTTTGGACGATGTATATGTAGAAAGCCTTTTTTTGTACTAATAGATTTTTATCTTTTTTTCCTTCTATAGTGGAGATAGTCGCACGTAATGACAGATCACAGCCATATTATTAAAAGCTTGTGGTAAGAAGGGATTTCGCTCTAGTGCCCGAAAATAATATTCCAAAGCTTTTGTGTGGTCTCCATTACTTGTGTGAATAAGGCCTATATTATATAGTATATAACTTCGATCATAGGGATCAATTTCTAATCGCATAGCTTCATAATAATTCTGTAAAGCTTCCGCATAATTTCCTTCAGATTGAGCAGACATCCGTTACGGTCGTCATTCGATTTTTGAATCTCCGTTCCAGAACCGTACGTGAGATTTTCATCTCATACGGCTCCTCCCTTATGTGCATAATAAGAATAAATACCATAGAATAAAAAAGAAGTGAAATATTCTCATTATAAACTGAACAGGACTAGTGTTTTTATACGAAATCTCTAGCCAATCCCCCTGCAAAAGCTCTTTTTTTAACATCAAGCGTGCTGATACTAGATAAAAATGTTTTAAGTTAACTCCAACAATTTCTTTGTTCTCAACCTCCCTTAATTTCTAGGAATTAGCCACTTCAACAGTCTTCGATGGTTATACGGGTATCCAAAGTACGAACGAGATGGATGTTTGGTGTCCCAACCATTCCTCTTAGTCCCGATCCCAATAAGGAAAGGAAAAGGGCAAATTTATAACAAAGTTTTTGTCTTGTTGATTTCTAGGCGTAGTGTTTCTTCCTTTATGCCTCCTATTGGTACTAGTAACGTAGGGTTAACCTGCAATACGAAACCCATAGTAACCTTTCGCTCAACGCTAGAATCGACAATTGAAGCATCTGAGGCTGCATTAATCGGGAATACACGACAGAAGGAATTGTTTTATTGAGAAACTACACCTTCAACAAGCGTAGAGTTTTTTCAAATCTTTCTATCCCGGCTAATGTGTCTTTCTCCTAAGACCAGACGCGGTAAATAAAAAAAATCAAATCACACCATCTCTGTAATAGGTAAATGCCTCTTTTTCTCCTGAAGTTGTCGGAATTATTCGTAATAAGATATTGGCTACAATTGAAAAGGTCTTATCAATAAAATTTCCAGTTAT